ACCCCTTTGCCCTTCCGGCGATACGAACATATTTAAGTAATTGTCGTTCTGTAAGACCATAATGAAAACGCAATTTTTGTTTTTCTTCTAGGCGAATACGATATTGGGATTTTTTCCCAGAACGCGATTGGTTTCTAAGATCACTTCCAGCTTTGGGCCTTTTATTAGTTAGCCCTGGTAAAGCCCCCAGGCGACGTATTTTTTTGAAACGAGGACCTCGGTAACGCGACATAAAGACTCCTTCTTCTTATTTATATTTAATTATTAATATTAATTCTTATTGATGAAATTTCATTCTACAGAAAAAAACCTAAACTAAAAATGAACTAAATTCTAAATAAAGCCAAAATTACTGAAGTATTATTCTATTTTCTATTAAAGAATAATGAGACGAGTTGGATAAATATCCAGTTATATTCTATATATAGAAAAAGAAAAGGATTCTTTTAGTGAGATATTTGATTTCAAAGACGCATTATTAATCATGTAAAACATCGAATAAAACAAATAGAGAAAAGCCGACTATCGGAATCGAACCGATGACCATCGCATTACAAATGCGATGCTCTAACCTCTGAGCTAAGCAGGCTCACATAACATAAATTCGACATGCATAGAAATTCAATAAACTCTTAGAATCTTTGCTATTAACTATTTGAATTCGCTATTCATAATTAATATTAATTTAATATGAATATATTAAAGAATAGAATATAGAATTTCAAATAACTGTTAAATATTATAGAACATAACGATTAATCTAGCGATATAGAATTTCAATTTTTTTATCACGATTGAATATTCCTTTTTTTTTCATATTTTTTAATTAAAAAATATGAAAAAAAAAAAAAGAATCGATCGTTCAAGTATTCGAATTTCATGGGGAAATGAGTGGAAGAGAGACAGATGTATGGGTATGTATCGACCAATATTGAATTGCAGATACAGAAATGATAAAATCGTTTTTGATTGGACTGAATATGAGCCTCCTATAGAAGATGAAAGAATATAGACAAGAAATCGGAGACAAAGAGGAGAAAACACTTTTTCGAGACAGGAATCGGCATCTATCTAACGAATTCAACGGTTCCGGTATAAACGAAAGAAAAAAGGGAACGAGATCACAATGAGATTTTCATCTCAAAAAGGGGATATGGCGAAATGGGTAGACGCTACGGACTTAATTGGATTGAGCCTTGGTATGGAAACTTACTAAGTGATAACTTTCAAATTCAGAGAAACCCTGGAATTAATAAAAATGGGCAATCCTGAGCCAAATCGCGTTTTCCGAAAACAAACAAAGGTTCAGAAAGCGAAAATAAAAAAGGATAGGTGCAGAGACTCGATGGAAGCTGTTCTAACGAATGGAGTTGATTGTCTTACATTAGTAGAGGAATCCTTCTATCGAAACTTCAGAAAAGATGAAGGATAAACCTGTATACATAATAGAGAAGAATTGGTGTGAATCGATTCCATATTGAATTGAATAAAGAATCGAATATTCATTGATCAAAGCATTCACCCATAATCTGATAGATCTTTTGAAGAACTGATTAATCGGACGAGAATAAAGATAGAGTCCCGTTCTACATGTCAATACCGGCAACAATGAAATTTATAGTAAGAGGAAAATCCGTCGATTTCAAAAATCGTGAGGGTTCAAGTCCCTCTATCCCCAAAAAGACCATTTGACTCCCTAACTATTTTTCGTATCCTTTTGGTTTATCCTTTTTTCGTTAGCGATTCAAAAGTCCTTATCTTTCTCATTCACTCCTCTTTATACAAATGGATCTGAGCGGAAATGCTGTTCTCTTATCACATGCCACATGTGACATATATGATACATGTACAAATGAACATCTTTGAGCAAGGAATCCCCATTTGAATGATTCACGATTATTCATACTGAAACTTACAAAGTTGTTCTTTTGACAAATTATAGGACCTGGATGAGGCTTTGTAATACCCTTTCAATTGACATAGACCCACGTTCTCTAGTAAAATGAAAATGAGGATGAGACATCAGGAATAGTCGGGATAGCTCAGTTGGTAGAGCAGAGGACTGAAAATCCTCGTGTCACCAGTTCAAATCTGGTTCCTGACACATGATTGATTTGTATGAATCTCTATTCTACCAATTAATTGATATGAATACATATTCATTAAGACTCTAGATATATGAATACATATTCATTAAGACTCTAGATAATAATACACATCTCGGTCTTTAGAGATATACCCCATCTTTTTTATAGAGGAGTAATGTTAATACTTCATACACATATACATATTCGAAGGTTAAACTTGAAAGATTCAGTTCAGATACTGTAAAAAAATCTGATTTCTTTTCAGTTATTTGTATTTTCTTTTATATTCCATTTTTCATTTCCTCCTACATTACATGACTTTATAGATTCCCCCTAAGTGATGTGTGCAGTCCGAAGTTGATGCTGCAGAATTCATTTGGTTCCTCCTATCGACTTGGCTCATCCGAAATAAG